CAAATTGAAAATAATGTTACTGCACGGACGGAGGTTATAAATTTTTTCATTTTCATCGATTAAATAATATTTAAATTTAATTACTTGAAAAGTCTCTTTTAAATTGTCAAGTTGGAAATAGTTATTTACCAAGATCTGATTATGAGTTATTAAATGGTAAAATGAATAAACATTCGCAATTAGAAAGGCTGTTCCTAAAGGCCCCGGCGAATTCTTAATTGGAATTACAGGATCTTTTGTAATTTGAATTGATTCTTTTATCACATTGTGATATTTTACATCGTTGAATGGACCCATTCGAAAACAATTGGATGATGACAAAATTATCAACGATTGGAATCCCTTATTTCTATTCAACAACGTATGAATAGTTCTTTGATTTTGATTAAGGGGTTGTTGAATTCTTACTTTGGAATAAATGGAAGAAAACGGATTTATATTGGTGCAATCAGATCCATTATCCGGGAGCAATCCTGAGCCCGGTGGGTCATTCCTTTTTCCGATATATGAAATAGTGGATTTCAGCAAGTCGATTCTTAGGAAATGTCGAATCAAACCATTTGCCCTTATTTCAACAAAAGAAACACGAGCTTCTTGACTAGAAGAACTTTTTTTATCTTGGTCCCAATTCAATACTAAACAAGTCCGAACTAATTGAATATTTGTATCAGAAATTCCCCGAATTGGTTTACCATTTCCATAAAGGATATAATTGACAACTCGAAGTTTCACATTATCCCTTTCCTGCAACAGATCCGGGGGGAAAAGTCTTCCTAAAGTTATACCGTCCGTTATTTCATATGTGACGACAGGACGAACCAAAACAAAATACTTTTTCTTACTAGGTGTGATCCGTTGAACATAGATCCAATTTTTCCATTTTTTGGATTCCTTGTAATTTTGTTTTCCTGCTCCCGGTGGTATCAAAACGCCACTATGTCGGGATATCTTATCTATCTCTCCAGGAAAATGGATATCTCCAGAAAATATTTTAAGTTCAATTCTTTTTTTTTTTCTCTCCACTCGGACCAACCCGCCTACCCGGCTTCTTATATTTAAAGTAATTTGTGTATCCGCCCCAATGATACTATTGTTCTGTACCATTATGGAAGAAGATCCGGCTAATATATGCACCTCCTCGGGAATGAAAAAAAAACGATCTACTTTCATTTGGTATTTTGGCCTAAATTCCTTACCTCCTCGATACTCAATCAAATCCTCTTTTTTGACGATTGAATGCATTTCTAGAGTCCCATATTTAGTAATGCCCGAACTCTTTCTTCTGTATCGAGGATCGTCCAAATAAGCAAGAATACTATTTCTACGGAAAACGCCATTGATGGGGATTTCAATCAAGATATCCGAGGGAGGTGTTAATTCGTTCTCGCGTTTTTGAATCGATTGGAGTGGAATGATGAATCTATTTCTTCGCCTCTTTGAGAATAAATCAAAATTCTGGTAGAGAATGGTCGGATCTACGAGATTACAACGACCGGTACTTATAATTCGACTAAGGTTTGAATAATCAGGAATCCTATCTTCTTTTTTATCCGAAAAATGCGAAGTAAAGAATTTTACTCTCGACGGATCATTCGTTCCTGAGAGGTTAGAAGTAGATTTTCTCTTGACAGAACGAGAATGCGCACTCATTTGATCTTGATCCTTGTGGATCGAAAGTGAAACTAGACTGGATCTGCGCGGCTCTCCTAATAATATCCATAAATGACTTGTTTTTGGTAATAGATGAACATTTCCATATGTAAATTCGGGTGCATGATACACATCGGTGCTCCAGTGCATTTCTCCGTCTGAGTCAGAATAAATATGTTTTCGAACTTTCTCTTTAAAATTCAAAGTAGATGTTCCTGCGCGAATCTCAGCAATCACTTGTTCTGATTCTACATATTGATCGTTTTGAACTAAAAGAAAACTTTGGGGTGGAATATTTACATTATGTCGAATATCTTCACTTTCAATAGTTACATACAAGTTTATGGAACAGAGAAAGGCGGGATGTCCATGGCGTGTACGTGTCGGATGAACTAAATTCTCCTTGAATTTTATTTTTCCATTAGAAGGGGCTCGCACATGTTCCGCAGTACCCCCCGTGAATACTCCGCCGGTATGAAAAGTTCTTAATGTTAATTGAGTACCCGGTTCTCCAATCGATTGGCCTGCAATAATACCTACAGCTTCTCCCAATTCAACCAGGTCGCCATGAGTAGGACTCCGCCCATAACATAATCGACAGATCCAAGATGCACTCCTACAAGTAAAGGGGGTTCGAATAGCTATTGGTTGTGCTCGAAAGGTTATGAATCGATTTACAAGTCCAATCCCAACGTCTTGATTTCTAGTGGCAATACAGCGCGTGCCCATATATATATCATCGGCTAGTACACGACCAATCAATGTTTGGATAAAAATCCTTTCTGGCACCATACCATTCCCAGGACTCACAGAAATACCACGGACGGTGCCACAATCTATTCGACGTACA